TGCATCCAGCAGGAATTGAACCTACGAATTTGCCAATTATGAGTTGGGCGCTTTAACCATTCAGCCATGGATGCGTAACGGGGATCGTCGTACATCGTGAATAACCAAATTCCAATTGAAATGAAATCCTTAGGAGGAATCAATGAAGCAGGAAGCAGTGAAACGACATCCATTAAAATCCTGGATCTTCGAATTGAGAGAGATATTGAGAGAGATCAAGAATTCTCACTATTTCTTAGATTCGTGGACCAAATTCGATTCCGTGGGATCTTTCACTCACATTTTTTTCCACCAAGAACGTTTTATGAAACTCTTTGACCCCCGAATTTTGAGTATCCTACTTTCACGCGATTCACGGGGTTCAACAAGCAATCGATATTTCACGATCAAAGGTGTAGTACTGCTTGCAGTAGCGGTCCTTATATATCGTATTAACAATCGAAATATGGTCGAAAGAAAAAATCTCTATTTGATGGGGCTTCTTCCTATACCTATGAATTCCATTGGACCCAGAAATGATACATTGGAAGAATCTTTTGGGTCTTCCAATATCAATAGGTTGATTGTTTCGCTCCTGTATCTTCCAAAAGGAAAAAAGATCTCTGAGAGTTGTTTCATGGATCCGAAAGAGAGTACTTGGGTTCTCCCAATAACTAAAAAGTGTATCATGCCTGAATCTAACTGGGGTTCGCGGTGTTGGAGGAACCGGATCGGAAAAAAGAGGGATTATAGTTGTAAGATATCTAATGAAACCGTAGCTGGAATTGAGATCTCATTCAAAGAGAAAGATATCAAATATCTGGAGTCTCCTTTTGTATCCTATACGGATGATCCGATCCGCAAGGACCATGATTGGGAATTGTTTGATCGTCTTTCTCCGAGGAAGAAGCGAAACATAATTAACTTGAATTCGGGACAGCTATTCGAAATCTTAGTGAAACACTGGATTTGTTATCTCATGTCTGCTTTTCGTGAAAAAAGACCAATTGAAGCGGAGGGTTTCTTCAAACAACAAGGAGCTGGGTCAACTATTCAATCAAATGATATTGAGCATGTTTCCCATCTCCTCTCGAGAAACAAGTGGGGTATTTCTTTGCAAAATTGTGCTCAATTTCATATGTGGCAATTCCGCCAAGATCTCTTCGTTAGTTGGGGGAAGAATCCGCACGAATCGGATTTTTTGAGGAACGTATCGAGAGAGAATTGTATTTGGTTAGACAATGTGTGGTTGGTAAACAAGGCTCGGTTTTTTAGCAAGGTACGGAATGTATCGTCAAATATGCAATATGATTCCACAAGATCTATTTTCGTTCAAGTAACGGATTCTAGCCAATTGAAAGGATCTTCTGATCAATCCAGAGATCATTTTTATTCCATTAGTAATGAGGATTCGGAATATCACACATTGATCCATCAAAGAGAGATTCAACAACTAAAAGAAAGATCGATTCTTTGGGATCCTTCCTTTCTTCAAACGGAACGAACAGAGATAGAATCAGACCGATTCCCGAAATGCCTTTCTGGGGATTCCTCAATGTCCCGGCTATTCACGGAACGTGAGACGCAGATGAATAATCATCTGCTTCCGGAAGAAATCGAAGAATTTCTTGGGAATCCTACAAGATCAATTCGTTCTTTTTTCTCTGACAGATGGTCAGAACTTCATCTGGGTTCGAATCCTACTGAGGGGTCCACTAGAGATCAGAAATGGTTGAAGAAACAACAAGATTTTTCTTTTGTCCCTTCCAGGAGATCGGAAAATAAAGAAATGGTTGATATATTCAAGATAATTACGTATTTACAAAATACCGTCTCAATTCATCCTATTTCATCAGATCCGGGATGTGATATGGTTCCGAAGGATGAACCGGATATGGACAGTTCCAATAAGATTTCATTCTTGAACCAAAATTCATTTTTTGATTTATTTCATCTATTCCATGACCAGAACAGGGGAGGATACACGTTGCACCACGATTTTGAATCAGAAGAGAGATTTCAAGAAATGGCAGATCTATTAACTCTATCAATAACCGAGCCGGATCTGGTGTATCATAAGGGATTTGCCTTTTCTATTGATTCCTACAGATTGGATTTCTTGAATGAGGTATTCAACTCCAGGGATGAATCGAAAAAGAAATCTTTATTGGTTCTACCTCCTATTTTTTATGAAGAGAATGAATCTTTTTATCGGAGGATCAGAAAAAAATTGGTCCGGATCTCCTGCGGGAATGCTTTGGAAGATCCAAAACCAAAAATAGTGGTATTTGCTAGCAACAACATAATGAAGGCAGTCAATCAATATAGATTGATCCAAAATCTGATTCAAATCCAATATAGCACCCGTGGGTACATAAGAAATGTATCGAATCAATTCTTTTTAATGAATAGATCCGATCGCAACTTCGAATATGGAATTCAAAGGGATCAAATAGGAAATGATACTCTGAATCATAGAACTATAATGAAATATACAATCAACCAACATTTATCGAATTTG